AAATCTAGGAACAAGAAGATTGAATCGGAAATATCGACAAATTCTTTTTCAAATTTCATCTCTATCGAATTTTAATATCAGAATAGCGGATATAGTCATAATTAAATGGGTCAGGTCCACTTACTTTTTCTTTTGTTGATTTCGAATCTTTCCAATGGATTTGATTGGTAATAGGGATCTTTGGTGATTCAAGAGGCGGCTTATGATTATTCATAATAATGAAAATTGACCGAACAAATGTTCCATTTTCTAACTAGAACTACTATACTCTAACTCAGTATAATGATAACGTATTATCCGGTTAGTTCCTTTTGTATTCCAAATAAAAACAAAATATCTCTATTTTCTGAATACTATGACTGGATTTTTATGAAAAAAAAAAATTTATGAAAAAAAGAAAAGCCCCTTATCGGATTTGAACCGATGACTTACGCCTTACCATGGCGTTACTCTACCACTGAGTTAAAAGGGCTTTGTTGATTTAATTCCCGAACGAGTCACTATGTAGATAAAATCTCTATATGCACATATTATATATATAAGTATATGCAGTAGACTCATAGTGGCTAGTGGTTTTGAATAATCAAAATGGATTTGCCTAGCAAGTCTAGGGTAAAATGAATTGTTTCAAGACTGGCCCTAATTTCTTTTATTGAGATGATCCCTATCAAAACAAAATTCACTTGATTGATCCATAACATAGATGGACACTTACCAATTCGACATAAAATAAATTTCAAGATATTTCATCGAATCATGTGATGAAGAGATTCTACTTGTCCCCTTGAACTAAAGTCTTAGAGAAAATTTTCGATAACTTCTTGATCCCGCTTACTAGATTTATTTTAGTAAATTTATATAGAGAATGGCGATTCTAATGAACGATTCATGAATATGAATGACGAATCAAAAAATTCTATATAATTCTGAAAAACGGAAAGATCTCTCGGATCTAATCATATCATTCCATTATATTATATTGACAATTTCAAAAAACTGATCATACTATGATCATAGTATGAGGGCGGTTGGGCAAGTTGGCCCCCATCGTCTAGTGGTTTAGGACATCTCTCTTTCAAGGAGGCAGCGGGGATTCGAATTCCCCTGGGGGTAGGGTACTACGAAAGGAAGTTGATCATGAATTACCAATAAGCCTAAAATTGATTCTTCCTGGGTCGATGCCCGAGCGGTTAATGGGGACGGACTGTAAATTCGTTGGCAATATGTCTACGCTGGTTCAAATCCAGCTCGGCCCAATAATTTGCCAATCTACCATGAGATGGTATAACCCCCCTTCAGAAATACCCCATACGAAGATAAAAAAGAATCAAATTTTCTGCTAGATCCCTTATTTCCCTGGGATTGTAGTTCAATTGGTCAGAGCACCGCCCTGTCAAGGCGGAAGCTGCGGGTTCGAGCCCCGCCAGTCCCGACGGATCCAATATCCAATAAATACATCATTTCATTTTTCCCTATTCTATGAACTAGTAAAGGGTGTCGGGGGCATACTTTCATTCCCAAAGAAAAAGAAATAAAGACTCCTTTTTTCTTTCCTATTTTTTCCATTTCGCTTTTATTGTTTGTTTAGGTTTGTAACTATGTAATTAATCGAAGTGGAAAGGCAATCTGATGATCCTTCATCAGATGATTGCCCAAGGAAGACGCAAGGTAGGTTATAGAAAAAAACAAGGAAGCGGATGATAAAAAAAGGAATTTTGGATTGATTTGGTCAGGAATCCAAATTTTGATTCGGTATGGATAAAAGAACTTCCTATGTTATACTATTCAAGTCTCGACGACGGGTTGATTTGATAGATCAGATATTGTTATTCATGATATTGATCCGATTCAAGATCCAAGATCATCGAGAGGTAATTCATTCATTTAATCATTTAATTTACAGACGAAAGATTTATCATCTCTAGGGGATTAAATCCCGAGTTATTGCGAAGTAAAAAACCGATGATATTATGGAAGTAAATATTCTTGCATTTATTGCTACTGCACTATTCATTCTAGTTCCTACCGCTTTTCTACTTATCATTTACGTAAAAACAGTCAGTCAAAATGATTAATTCAATTGAATTTTCAAATGAATTTGAATGAAACTTTCCTTCTGAGTTCTTATCAAAAATTGATAAGAAGTCAAATGAAAAGGATTCCAATTTCACGTCTTAACTTAAATGAAATGAGCGGACTATAATCAGCAGTATTCTAAGAAATAGATAGTATGGTAGAAAGAAATAGATTAATCTTTCTACCATACTATCTATCTCTTAGTCTATAAACTTAGTTTATAAAGTTTTAATCTAGTAAAGGCTTAAGTTTCTATAGATCAATCTACAATATTCTCTTCATATATGTGTATATTAATTCCATATATTGTATGGAATTGACATAACACCCAATTTGCTACATCTATTTGTTCCGATCAATCTGAAATAATTCTTATCTTAGGATTCTAATTCCTTTCCTTTTCCTAATAAGGAAGAGGAAACCTCACCGATTTTGAACGCCCGAACCATGATATGAAATAAGTCGATAAAGCATAAATCGCCTTTCTCAAATTAGAAACCAAACTGCCCAATATGGGACTCGCCCGAGGCAAGATCTTATTATTGCCTAGTCTCTCGTTAGACAACCACTATCTCTATATCATTTCTCGTAGAAAGTGCGTATACACTTAACAAAACAACTCCTTCTTTGAACAGTAAAGAGGGAAAGAAATAAAAAAAAAAAGGGGTCCGGTCTTCCTCAGTATGCATCTATAAAGATAGTAAGAGCCCCATTCCCATTGATTGAAATAGAAAATTTCGGAAGAATTTTAGGTTGGAATAAATTTCCAATCATCTGAATCCCTTTCTTTTCAAAATACAAACACGGGAATCGCTGAAATATCTCTTTGATTGAAAGAGTATGATTCATATCATAGATTACTCCATTGGAGTCCAATGGGATTCGAAATTCAGAGATTTTTATTTTAAATAGTTCAAAATGCGTTGCAGAACGATCTATAAAACAATTGATACGCTTTGATTCCTGAACTCAATTAGTAGTACTTCTAGAGCCCACTTCTTCCCCACACTACGAGTGAAAGGGAAAATGTAAAGACTACCATTAAAGCAGCCCAAGCGAGACTTACTATATCCATGTGAATTATGTCCCCTATCCCTATAAATACGAAGGAATTATTCCATTATTCCTCACTAATAATAGTGGAATCAATGGTGCAGAGTCAAAAAGGGATTCTGACCAAACACTATTGAGAAACCAATCAAATAAATCGATTATGATTTCGAATCGGGAAAGATTAAACACAAGCAAAATACGTAGTAACATCCCAAGGGAATGGGAACATGTAGGAATAAGAATAATAAGTCCTATTCTTTTTTTGTTTTGTTGACCTTCTAAGTAAAAACAGAAGGGGAGAAATCACTAAAAAAGAGAAATCACTATCTATTATAGACCTCTATTTTCTCATTTGACCTAATCCGTACCCCCTTTCCCGATTATCGCTGTGAAACAGGGGGCTTGACTAGGGGTTGCCAAAAAGAAAGAATTTCTTTTTGCCCCTTTTTCTATAAAAGTCAATTATTCATCCAATCTAATATTGATTGGATACCTGAGCACTCAGAGATTCTCGCGAGTCCGTCGTATATAAAGCAACTTCCGCCCCTTTCCAAAACTATTAATTGAATTTCCTATGAATTTCCTATCAGGCTCTACAATCTGATTCAAGATCCAGTCATTAGACACTCCCTTAGTAATAGAAGGGAGTCGTGAAGTCTTGATAGCCCCTCTACCAGTAGATTAGAATATTTCCTTGAATCCTAGATGCGAACGAGGATTCACAATCTTTTAGAAAACCTTCAGACCACATGCTTAGAATCAAACAAAGTAGCAACAGTCTGTTTCCTATGCTTCTACCGGGGACGTATTCTGCGAGTTATATCAGCAGAACAGAAGAGAAGAAGAGATTTCGAGTTTTTTGTTGATCAGGCGACACCCGGATTTGAACTGGGGAAAAAGGATTTGCAGTCCCCCGCCTTACCACTCGGCCATGCCGCCAAAATGATACAAAATAGATGAAAATTTTCCCGGATTACTGAATTTTTATTGTACTTGCATTTTGACTCCTGTTTTCCTTAATCCTTTTCTTTTCCTAAAAGAAACACCCCTTTTTTGATTGGATTTGATCCATCCCTTCGATTGATTGTATAGTATCTGAAAATACACAATGCTAAAAACATTCTCTCGCTTTTCTATTGAGAAATCAAATGTGTATTTTTATCCGACAAATTGGAACCATTAACTATTGACTGCTTACTTCGAATTCATGAACGATTCTGGGATTTGAATCTCAAATTGTGTTTTCCTAATGACATAAGAAAATACAAATTGAAACAGAACTAATCAGTATTGATTTTTTCAATCAAAAAATCCTTCTCAATTTCAATTATAACAAAACATATGAGTATATGTAAACCCCATAACATAAATTGTTACACAGATATCTATTATTTAGATATGTTGTTGATAGGGAATTATCATAAAATTATCCTACTTCACTTCAATTTTGCATTGAATAGAAATTCTCTTTTGATAGAACACGACCCAGGCTGTCCCGAATAGAACCGGCAATAAAAGAGAAGTCGGATATTATAGCTATCTGCATACGTGTTTAATATTTAATAAATGCAACCCTTCTTATACACTTCAAATCGTATTCTACTCAAAAATCAGTAAAGTACAAATATCTCTCTTCTCTGCTAATCATTTTTTGAACAACGAAATCCCTAACATAAAGGCGGTTAAGTGCTAAAAAATGGATTTTATCTGATTTTTTTATCTTTGTCTTTATCTCCCAAATACCGAATCTTTTTATTTTTCTCAAATTCGAATATGTAATATCATAATAATGGTATAATTTGAATCATTTTATTTTTGTTTTGCTATTCTATAAAAAAAAACCTATGACCTTAATAAGTCTAAGTGACAGA